AAATTCCATCCAATAAAACGGATGAATTATAAATTTCCAAAATGATAGATAGAAATATCGCAAACAGAGCCATTGCGACCCCCATAAGTGGTGTAGTCCCCCAGCCCGGAGCTACTTTACCATATTCCGAATTCAATGGTTTCAATAAACTTCCTATATTAGTTTGTCTTGGCCTAGATTTAGAACTATCCTCAACGGTTTGTGTAGCCATAAATCTTATTTAATGATTGGTTAAGATCTGTTGACTTTGTATACCATTTGGTTGTAGTTGTAAATAAACGATCTTATCGTAGATCCATTGTGATCCTTAAATTATCTAGAAATGGAAACAGCAACCCTAGTCGCCATCTTCATATCTGGTTTACTTGTAAGCTTTACTGGGTACGCCTTATATACTGCTTTTGGGCAACCCTCTCAACAATTAAGAGATCCATTCGAAGAACACGGGGACTAATTGAAGTAATGAGCCTACCAATGGTAGGCTCGTTACTTCAAATTAAGATGATCAAAAATCATTTTTTAGTCGGAACCTTAGGTGGTTCTCGAAAAAAGATAGCGAAAAAAATTATTCCTAAAGTCGAGACTAAGAGAAATGTATAAACCAATGCTTCCATAGATTTGATCGTGGTTTACAATTATAGCTTCCACACCTATTCATTTTGGATCATTTACTATAGTAAAGAAAGGGAAAGAATTAAAGATGGCGATTCAATCAAGTCACGATTTTTCTGGTACCTTATGTCATCAAAATGTCATCAAATAAAAAAAGTGGAGACGAAAGATACCAGAGTAATATTCTATCAGACTACTTGTCTTCTTGTAGTTGGATCTCCAAGTTTTTGGAATGTTCCAAATTCTACTTGAGAATCCAAATCTGGATCAATACCAGCAAAAACATCTCTGAACAAGGTTCTAGCGCCATGCCAAATGTGTCCGAAAAAGAAGAGCAAAGCAAATGTAGCATGCCCAAAAGTGAACCAACCCCTTGGACTGCTCCGAAAAACACCATCGGATTTCAAAGTAGCTCGGTCTAATTCAAAAATTTCACCTAATTGGGCGCGTCTAGCATATTTTTTCACAGTAGCAGGATCACTATAACTGACTCCATTAAGTTCGCCACCATAGAACTCGACAGTTACACCTACTTGTTCGACACTATACTTGGATTCTGCCCTTCTAAAAGGAACATCGGCTCTCACAATTCCGTCTCCGTCTACCAAAACTACGGGGAATGTTTCAAAAAAAGTGGGCATACGACGTACAAAAAGCTCGCGGCCTTCTTTATCTCTAAAGATGGGGTGTCCTAACCATCCAACAGCTATTCCATCCCCGCTGTCCATTGAGCCGGCTCTGAATAATCCCCCTTTTGCCGGATTATTACCAATGTAATCATAAAAAGCTAATTTTTCGGGGATTTTAGACCAAGCTTCCGAAAAACTCAGATTTTCAGCTAGTCCTGTGCCAACTCTTCGATATATTTCTTGCTGGAAGTATCCCTGATCCCACTGATAACGAGTGGGGCCAAATAATTCAATTGGGGTAGTTGCTGAACCATACCACATAGTTCCAGCAACTACGAAAGCTGCGAAAAAAACAGCAGCGATACTGCTGGAAAGTACAGTTTCAATATTGCCCATACGTAATCCTTTGTATAGACGTTGAGGCGGACGGACACTAAGATGAAATAAACCCGCTAATATGCCCAATGTACCCGCTGCAATATGATGAGAGGCTATTCCTCCCGAAACAAAAGGATCAAAACCTTCTGCGCCCCACGCTGGATTTACGGATTGTACTTTTCCAGTTAGCCCATAAGGATCGGACACCCATATTCCAGGACCATACAAGCCTGTTACATGAAATGCGCCAAAGCCAAAGCAAGCCAACCCTGAGAGAAATAAATGAATTCCAAAGATCTTGGGCAAATCCAAAGAAGGTTTTCCGGTGCGTTCATCAGAGAATATTTCTAGATCCCAATACACCCAATGCCAGATAGCTGCCAAGAAGCACAAGCCAGAAAACACAATATGTGCCCCTGCCACACCTTCGTAACTCCAAATACCCGGATTCGGTATAGTTCCTCCTGAAATATTCCACCCACCCCATGAATTGGTTATTCCTAAACGAGTCATAAAGGGTATAACGAACATACCCTGTCTCCACATTGGATCAAGAACCGGGTCAGAAGGATCAAAAACTGCTAATTCGTATAGAGCCATCGAGCCGGCCCAACCAGAAACTAGAGCTGTATGCATTATATGGACAGAAAGCAACCGACCGGGATCATTCAATACGACAGTATGAACACGATACCAAGGTAAACCCATGGAAATACCCCTTTTTTATCAAATATCAAAGAAAAATGGACACTATGTAACTTTATCGCATTGAAAAGACTATACTATGTTATGTACCTAACCTTTTCAGTAGATTTTGTATAAGAAAGGGTTAAGATTTATTTCGTTCCATTGAAAATAACGGAACAATTTTGTTCGTAAGAACAAAGAGAAGCAGATCTATTCTATACTCGATAAGTACCAATACGCAATGGGGGTTGGGCCCCCTTTTTTTTTGTAGAATGAATGCGTAGATACTTGTTTATCATTCAAATGATCGACCCGCTCGTGAAAATTCTTTATTCATTCTGTCTTCTTCCGGAAATCTTCACCCAATCCATGTATCCAAATTTATGTTTAAAATAGAATAAACAGAAAAAAATGAAGACAATAAATTCATTGGTACGTTTCCATATTAAAGTGAAGTATAGTACTTAACTTTTTTCTTTAATTTAATGCCCGTTGGTGTTCCAAAAGTACCTTTTCGGAATCCTGGAGAGGAAGACGCAGTTTGGGTTGACGTATAGTGCGGCTTGTCAGATATATTAGGTCATATGGGGTTTACCCGTTGTCTCCACCGATCGGGATATCCTCCGTTTCGCCCAAGAAATATTGATTGAACCATCAATTATTCGGAGCGTGAAGTGCAATTAGATCCATTTATATTGGGGATCAATATTATTAAGAATTTATGGTTAACTTGTAACGATAAAATAAAGTATCCAGGCTCCGTTCATAAAATATCAAATTGGTAATATATATGATTACTATTTGTATCATAAACATTCTTTATTTATATTTAATTTATGCTTTCTATATATTATTAGGAGTGATCTCAAATTGCCATTGAATGGCATGGAATAATAAGATGAATACATGGAATAATTTGAGGGAAAGCATGAAATGAAACATAAAAAAAAAGAAGCGGTACTGAGATAATTTGCCCTATATGTGCAAATAGAATTTGGACAAATCTTTACCCGGAGTAGAACACGAACCTAAAAGAATTGAAAGGGCCCATTCAAGAACAAGAAAATGACATCGTGATTTGAATTTCGATGAAATAATACATCAATGAGAGGTTAGTTTAATAAGTTCAATAATTTTTTTTGATAAGGAAGAGAAAGGGAACCAAAACTCATGTTTTTGAAAAATCGAAGAAAAGCCCTTCTTTATAAAAACAAAAAAACCTGTTACAAAAAAAAAAAATAAATAAAGACTGTAATTGATACATTGATTGATTTTTTTTTTTCGCAATTTTTTGAACCGTATGCATCCAAAGGTGCACGTACGGTTCCTAAGGGATACAATTTTGTCCTAATCAACCGACTTCATCGAGAAAGATTACTTTTTTTAGGCCAAGAAGTTGATAGCGAGATCTCCAATCAACTTGTGGGTCTCATGGTATATCTCAGTATAGAAGATAATACTAGGGATTTTTATTTGTTTATAAACTCTCCCGGCGGATGGGTAATACCAGGAATAGCCATTTATGATACTATGCAATTTGTGCCACCCGATGTACATACAATATGCATGGGATTAGCTGCTTCAATGGGATCTTTCATTCTGGTTGGAGGAGAAATTACCAAACGTCTAGCATTCCCTCACGCTTGGCGCCAATGAGTTAAAAAAAAAAAAAGACTATGCCTTCGCCATATCAAATATAAATAATCGAATTAGGAAAAATTAAGTAATAATAGCATGGCACTTTGAGTTCGATATGAACAAACCATTATTGTTTTTTATAACATGAGATTTTGTATCGAGATAGTAGTATGAAATGCGATTTTATCTTATGTGTCGGGAGGACATTTTAGCGTCACAAATCATTTTTTCCTTATTTGATCATATCAGAAAGACACTTTGGGATTGCCAAATCACAAACTAGATAAATATATAAATATCTAATATAAAGCAACAGAACCATCGTAGTATTTTTTTACTCTTATGAAAAGAAGGATGGCAAATGGATTATTCAACGATCTGGCTGGATCGGATAGATTCTATTTCTTCCCCTCTTCTCTGGAGGAGGGAGGGGGTTAGTAAATTCCATTGCAGAGCCGTATGCAATGCACAAAAGGTGCCTGTACGGTTGTTCAATTCTATTTTTTTCTTCTTTTTTTATCCCTTTAATTTAAATCCCATCATGCGAGATAGAAGAACCATTCATGATGTTATCTCAATATCATCAGGGTTATGATTCACCAACCTGCTAGTTCTTTTTATGAGGCACAGGCAGGAGAATTCATCCTGGAAGCGGAAGAACTGCTGAAACTTCGCGAAAACCTCACAAAAGTTTATGTACAAAGAACAGGCAACCCTTTGTGGGTTATATCCGAAGACATGGAAAGAGATGTTTTTATGTCGGCAACAGAAGCCCAAGCCCATGGCATTGTTGATCTTGTAGCGGTTGAAAATGAAAATACTTCGGATTTCGTATAAATCCATGATTCCGTTTTATTTTCAACCATAATTCTAATTTTACACGATTTGATATCTTATATTGAATCGAAATAATTAATAATCATCAATCAGGTTAAGATCGATCTAAACCAACCCATTCTATAATATAATTTTATATATCCGACATGCCAACTATTAAACAACTTATTAGAAACACAAGACAGCCAATAAAAAATGTCACGAAATCCCCCGCTCTTCGAGGATGTCCTCAGCGTCGAGGAACATGTACTAGGGTGTATGTGCGACTCGTTCAGATCATGAGCTCGAGCAAATGAGACAATTTTTCCAGTATCAATGATTAATACCAATGAATAGATAGAGTAAAAGAACGCCATTTACTATCTAAAATGGGGATATATTATATACCCTTATTGTTTCTTGTATATTGTGTATGGAATTTATGGTTTTCATTGGTGCAAATCCAACCACCTCAATTTGAGATGAGAAGCAATTCTCCATTGGTAGCAAATGGTTATCCATTAAGCGGAGGAAATGGTATTATAAGGATAAGAAGCAAAACAAAAAGGTTATGCCCATATTCTTGAAAGAACGGACTAACAGGGTCAGCTACCTAGCCAACTTTCATAATTAAATGCCGTCACTGTATGGATAGCTCTTATTGTGAAAAGGCCTATTACTGTATAATTAATGGGTAGAGCCAAAGAATGTTAACTATACAAGTTAACAATACCATTTGATTAAATGAGAGATGAGGCTCCGGCGCATAGAGAGGGCCTCACCGTTTAAGAAGTAACCATAGAAACGAAGGAACCCACTATTTTTTTGTATAGTATTTGGTAGAATTTCTTAGTTCCAGGTGAACCAAATGTCTGGCCTGGAAAGAATAAAAATAAAAAATAGTGGTTGGGAAGGTCATAGTAGCAAAAGCCATTGGAATTTATATTTTATATATCGGAATAATCCGTTTTGTTATTAACCGACCGGGGGGACAAATAATGACTGAAAGAAGAGAATTCAATTAGTTATTCATTAAAGTTTAATTTGATTCAATGACCAGAGTTAAACGAGGGTATACAGCTCGGAGACGTCGAACAAAAATTCGTGTATTTGCATCAACAGGGGCTCATTCAAGACTTACACGAACAATTACTCAACATAAAATGAGAGCTTTGGTTTCCTCTCATCGAGATAGGGGCAGGCAAAAGATAAATTTTCGTCGTTTGTGGATCACTCGGATAAATGCAGTAACTCGCGAGAATAAAGTATTCCATAGTTATAGTCGATTAATACACAATCTATACAAGGGGCAATTGCTTCTTAATCGTAAAATACTTGCGCAAATAGCTATATCAAATAAGAATTGTCTTTACATGATTTCCAATAAAATCATAAAATAAAGGAAATTAGAAAGTAATATACAGGAATGATTGAACAAGAATTCCCCGGAGAATGAACTCCGGGAAGATAGAATAAACTAAATTGAGATAAAATTTAAGATAAGAAAAGTAGTAGGAATGAACGAACATGCTTCAATAAAAAAAATTGCTTATCCCCCTTTTTTTGTTTCTTATAAGACAAGAATTAAACCTGGATTCTGGGCCTTTTCGAGCAAAACATCCAAATCTATTTGAGCTTGAATTCCAATTGGAGTTTTGAGTCAATTGAGGAATATGCCTATTTATTTCTGGCTCTAGGACCCGCAGTTCTAGGGATCGACTCGGTTCTCTCAAATTGTTTCTCATTATTAAGAAAAGGTAACGAAGATAAAATACGAGCTTGTTTTATAGCAATAGTAATTAATCGTTGTTGTTTCAAGGTCAATTTATTTACCCGTCTAGATAATATTTTTCCTTGTTCACTAATAAATCGACTAATTAAACTCATGTTTCTATAATCAATTCGATCCCCCGAGACAATTGGGGGCAAACGCCGACGAAAAGAAAGCTTGGATTTACGAAAAGGTTGCTTAGATTTATCCATGGTTTATTCCTTATTTCTAAAATTCTATTTCTTTATTAATTTCAGATCCGGCCGAAGTAGGGTTTTATTTGTATAATTTATAATTTTAATATAATTTGTATTATATTATGATTATGTTATATGTTCTTCCTCTTTCTGCTCTTTGAGTTGGAATGGAAAGATTGCACATATGTTATGTTCCGTTCGATCTATTTCTTTATTTCCCCATGAATCGTATGCCTGTGACAATAAAGACAAAATTTTCTCAATTCTAATCGACTGGGTGTATTGTGTCGATTCTTTTGAGTAATATATCTAGAAATACCCCGCGATTCTTTATTGACACCATTTCGAGCACAACAACAAGTACATTCCAAAATAACTATGACCCTTACATCTTTACCCTTGGCCATGAACCCCCTTTGGATCGACTTAACTTTTCTTTCTTTTTCGATCTGAAAATAAAAAGAACAAAAAATTAATAGAAGTTACTAATTTGAAATTAATTTTCTAAAGATTTCATTGTAATTAATATTAATTAATTGAATTAATTAAGAGTAATAATTAAAATTAAATAGATTGAAGATATATATTTTTTTATTTAATTTTATTTAAATATCAATTATATATTATAATATTATATATAATTTTAAGTAATACAATTTTTTTCTAACTCTCAATTATTCCTAAATACTAATACCAATATTTCATTTATGTATCTTCTTTACTATGTTATGATTTCGTGGAGCCTCTCCTAGATCTGGACCCGCATTTCCATTTATGTTTTTCCAAATATCATTTTATTAGATCAACTTTTTGCTTGGGTTTAATACATTTTTTTTTTAATCACGCCACTATAGAATTAAATCTCTAAATTTATTTATTTTTTGCATATTAATAACTAGAATCAAAAAAAAGGAAATGACAAGGCGTCTGGGAATAAACGATTAATCTCTATCAATAGACCCGCTAAAGACCCAAACCATAGAGTACTTAGCACAGGTGCCGTGGAGAGATATGTTTTTATATCTCGCATTGAAAATCCTCCTTTTTATTGTTTATTGTAAAACATAGACATAAATTATATATATGAGCAGATGTCGTAGTTCAAGATCATTTGTATTTATTTTTATGCAGAATTCCTAACTAAAATGGATATGTACAATGAACGAGCCAATGTTCTTGTCCTTAAAAAAAAAAAAAGCCTGAGTGTTATCGATAAATATTAATTTTTTCATGCGTTAGGTTTCAGATGTATATAATATAAATACAATATTTTAATATAATAAATAAAGTATAAAATCAAGAAGAAAATAAAAATGTGGAAAACAAGACAAGGATTTTGTACAATGACATTGTAAAACAATTTTTAAAAGGGATGTAGCGCAGCTTGGTAGCGCGTTTGTTTTGGGTACAAAATGTCACGGGTTCAAATCCTGTCATCCCTACCTATTACTTCTACTAATGGGCAGTAACGGGAGATTACTCGAGATTGATTAAATTTTAAAATTGGCTATATAATCTTTAAATTTTTGCATACTATACTAGGTGTTTGCAAGATATTTTTGGGTACATAGAAATTCTTTTTTTTTACAGTCGTATCCCCTGTCATAAGAAAGCGCTCTTAGTTCAGTTCGGTAGAACGCGGGTCTCCAAAACCCGATGTCGTAGGTTCAAATCCTATAGAGCGTGATGTTATGTCGAATCACATACAATAAAATAACTTAATAAACTTTAATTTGACCTCCTTTCAAGGAGTAGGATAGGAGGTCAATCAAAAAATATATTATTCAATCAAAGGTCCAATTGATCACCACGTCTGTATTGTAAATATGCAGTTACGAATAATCCTGCCAAAGTAATAGGAATTAGACCTAAAACGATTCCAAATAAAAAAACTTCAATCATTTCTATTTTTTGTTTGAGAGAATAAAAAGAGAGGTAAGATCTATCCCTAAATATTAATCTAAATTGTTCGCGAATCTCAATAACCGAGAATTGGCAATTCCCGCGGGACTATGGAAGACCTGGCATTTAAGAGAAATACTTATTTTTATAAATTGTTCATTCAATTTATTTTAAATAAGTCGTATCTTGTTCAAACCAATCAATAGAGCTGGGGTTATAGTTGAAGCAGCTAATAGAAAACCGAAATAACTAGTTATAGTAGACATGAAAGGGCTAAATTAGATATGTTCTTTTACTACATATGTTGATAAAACACTTACCTAAGTTTCAATTTTCCCAGATACGATAGTAAGAAAAACTATTGACAGTAGACAATATTAACTTAGTTCCATCTTAATGGATCAGTCATTATAGATAGCACTAAAAAAGATAGAATTACATAGTAGAAAAAATCGATTGCTCTGATGTGACATCAACCGGTCATGTGATTCCAAATCAACAGATTCATTGTGCAATTCGTGAGTTAAGTGAAAGTAATAAAAACTCTATACGTATAACTAAAAAAAAAATTCAGTCATTTTTGAATAAAAGAATAATTGGATTTTAAAATAATTTTAATTTGAATCATTTATTTTCAATAGGATTTAATCCACTTTCTTTTCGATCGGACGGCCCAGGCCCGATACCCCCTTTTTATTTATTTCATTTCAGGTCCAACTCAATTTGAAGATGAGCAACTTCCAGTATCTTTTTAGCTTCTACACTCTGTCTTTCCATATCATAATCATAGAGTTCTATCTTTGTAGTTCAGTCAAGAAATAACCTTGCTTTGGCAACAACGGTTGTTGCATCGCCCATATTCTGTAATTGATTGTTCTAACTATTTTAGGTTTTTTCATCAAACACACTATCATATCATAATCTATTTATTATTTATTGTATTATGTATTGTATGACCAACTAAGCTAAGTAAATGAAAGTATTCTAACAAAAAAATCTTTAACCATAAAAAGGGTTTATAAATTTTGCATATAATTGAATTGTGTAAATTATGATAATATCTTTACATGAATTAGTTAAAACCCATGGATTCACACTTTCTCAAGATCTTGACTTTCTATCTCTATCTATTACGAAATCCATAATGGAAATCTTGAAATATTATAAATAATTTGAGGAATTTTATATTGTATTAATTTATTCCATAACATAAAGTTTATGCATATCCAAAGAACAAAAAGGGAAATGTAGCATTTCGGTACTAATTGAGACTGCGTTGCTGTGCCAGAGGAAGGATAGCTATACTGAGTAGATATACTCTAAATACACCTTTGGTATAAGATTGACGATCTTACAAAGATGCAATATCA